GTTAATGTAGCTTAATAAACCAAAGCAAGGCACTGAAAATGCCTAGATGAGCCATAAAGGCTCCATAAACATAAAGGTTTGGTCCTAGCCCTCCTATTGATTCTTAATAAGATTATACATGCAAGCCTCCGCATCCCGGTGAAAATGCCCTCTAAATCTCACATGACTGAGTAAAAGGAGCAGGTATCAAGCACACTAAACAAGTAGCTCATAACACCTTGCTTAACCACACCCCCACGGGACACAGCAGTAATAAAAATTAAGCCATGAACGAAAGTTCGACTAAGCTATATTAAATACCCAGGGTTGGTAAATTTCGTGCCAGCCACCGCGGTCATACGATTAACCCAAATCAATAGGTCCTCGGCGTAAAGCGTGTTAAAAACTTAATTTACACTAAAGTTAAAAACTAACCAAGCCGTAAAAAGCTACCGTTAGCATAAAATAAACTACGAAAGTGACTTTACTAACTCTGATTACACGATAGCTAAGACCCAAACTGGGATTAGATACCCCACTATGCTTAGCCCTAAACATAAATAGTTAACGCAACAAAACTATTCGCCAGAGAACTACTAGCAACAGCTTAAAACTCAAAGGACTTGGCGGTGCTTCACACCCCTCTAGAGGAGCCTGTTCTATAATCGATAAACCCCGATAAACCTCACCACTCCTTGCTAATTCAGTCTATATACCGCCATCTTCAGCAAACCCTTAAAAGGAATAGAAGTAAGCACAATAATTACCACATAAAAAAGTTAGGTCAAGGTGTAACCCATGGAGTGGGAAGAAATGGGCTACATTTTCTAAATAAGAACAATAACACACGAAAGTTTTTATGAAACTAACAAACTAAAGGTGGATTTAGCAGTAAATTAAGAATAGAGAGCTTAATTGAACCGGGCCATGAAGCACGCACACACCGCCCGTCACCCTCCTCAAATATATTCTCCAAACTAAATAAAACAGACACAAAAACACATAGAGGAGACAAGTCGTAACAAGGTAAGCATACTGGAAAGTGTGCTTGGATAAACCAAAGTGTAGCTTAAATAAAGCATCTGGCTTACACCCAGAAGATTTCACATTCAATGACCACTTTGAACTAAAGCTAGCCCAAACAACAAACAACTAAACTACTAAAACAAAAATCAAACAAAACATTTAGTTACATACTAAAGTATAGGAGATAGAAATTTTAATCGGAGCTATAGAGACAGTACCGCAAGGGAAAGATGAAAGAAAATTTAAAGTAAAAAACAGCAAAGATTACCCCTTCTACCTTTTGCATAATGAATTAGCCAGAACAACTTAACAAAGAGAACTTAAGCTAAGCCCCCCGAAACCAGACGAGCTACCTATGAACAATCCTCCAGGATGAACTCATCTATGTGGCAAAATAGTGAGAAGATTTATAGGTAGAGGTGAAAAGCCTAACGAGCCTGGTGATAGCTGGTTACCCAAAATAGAATTTCAGTTCAACTTTAAACTTACCTAAAACCCACAAAATTTTAATGTAAGTTTAAAATATAATCTAAAAAGGTACAGCTTTTTAGATCAAGGATACAACCTTACTTAGAGAGTAAATACTAAATAAACCATAGTAGGCCTAAAAGCAGCCACCAATTAAGAAAGCGTTAAAGCTCAACAACTTAATTAACATAATACCAAAAATCTAAAACTAACTCCTAACATAATACTGGGTCAATCTATCCAATTATAGAAGAGACAATGCTAATATGAGTAACAAGAAACTTTTTCTCCTTGCATAAACTTATAACCGAAACGAATACCCACTGATAGTTAACAACAAGATAAAATCAACTAAACAATTAATACACCTATCAAACCAATTGTTAAACCAACACAGGAATGCAACCAAGGAAAGATTAAAAGAAGTAAAAGGAACTCGGCAAACACAAACCCCGCCTGTTTACCAAAAACATCACCTCCAGCATTACCAGTATTGGAGGCACTGCCTGCCCAGTGACATAAGTTAAACGGCCGCGGTATCCTGACCGTGCAAAGGTAGCATAATCATTTGTTCTGTAAATTAGGACTTGTATGAATGGCCACACGAGGGTTTAACTGTCTCTTACTTCCAATCAGTGAAATTGACCTTCCCGTGAAGAGGCGGGAATAAAACAATAAGACGAGAAGACCCTATGGAGCTTTAATTAACTAATCCAATAGAACATAATCAACTAACCAACAGGAAACTAAAACCATTCTATAATGGATTAACAATTTAGGTTGGGGTGACCTCGGAGAATAAAACAACCTCCGAGTGATACAAACCTAGACTAACCAGTCAAAGTATCACATCATTAATTGATCCAAAAATTTTGATCAACGGAACAAGTTACCCTAGGGATAACAGCGCAATCCTATTCAAGAGTCCATATCGACAATAGGGTTTACGACCTCGATGTTGGATCAGGACATCCTAATGGTGCAGCAGCTATTAAGGGTTCGTTTGTTCAACGATTAAAGTCCTACGTGATCTGAGTTCAGACCGGAGTAATCCAGGTCGGTTTCTATCTATTAACCAATTCCTCCCAGTACGAAAGGATAAGAGGAACAAGGTCCACCTTAACAAAGCACCTTAGGACCAACAGATGATATAATCTTAATCTAAACAGTCCAACTCCCCTATAAGTCCAAGAAACAGGACTTGTTAGGGTGGCAGAGCCCGGTAACTGCATAAAACTTAAACCTTTATATTCAGAGGTTCAACTCCTCTCCCTAACAACATGTTCATAATCAATATCGCATCATTAATTATTCCAATCCTACTTGCCGTAGCCTTCCTAACACTAGTAGAACGAAAAGTACTAGGCTACATACAACTCCGAAAAGGACCCAACATCGTAGGACCCTACGGACTCCTACAACCTATCGCAGACGCTGTAAAACTATTCACCAAAGAACCCTTACGACCACTAACATCCTCCACATCCATATTCATTATAGCCCCAATTTTAGCCCTAACCCTAGCCCTAACCATATGAGTCCCCCTACCCATACCATACCCCCTTATTAACATAAACCTAGGAGTACTATTTATGCTAGCAATATCAAGCCTAGCCGTCTATTCAATCCTATGATCAGGATGAGCCTCAGGCTCAGGATACGCCCTAATCGGAGCCCTACGAGCTGTAGCCCAAACAATCTCATACGAAGTAACCCTAGCCATCATCCTACTATCAGTCCTATTAATAAATGGATCCTTCACTCTATCAACACTAATTACTACCCAAGAACATCTATGACTAATTTTCCCTGCATGACCCTTAGCCATAATATGATTTATCTCTACTCTAGCAGAAACCAACCGCGCCCCATTCGACCTGACAGAAGGAGAATCAGAACTTGTCTCAGGATTTAATGTAGAATACGCAGCAGGCCCATTCGCCATGTTCTTCCTAGCAGAATACGCTAACATCATTATAATAAACATCTTCACAACTCTCCTATTCTTTGGAGCATTCCACACCCCATTCATGCCCGAACTCTACACCATCAACTTCACCATGAAAACCCTAATACTAACAATTCTATTTCTATGAATTCGAGCATCATACCCACGATTCCGATACGACCAACTAATACATCTTCTATGAAAAAATTTCCTACCCCTCACACTAGCCCTATGCATGTGACACGTCACACTACCTATTATCTCAGCAAGCATTCCTCCTCAAACATAAGAAATATGTCTGACAAAAGAGTTACTTTGATAGAGTAAATAATAGAGGTTTAAACCCCCTTATTTCTAGAACAATAGGAATCGAACCTAACCTTAAGAATTCAAAAATCTTCGTGCTACCTAAATACACTATATCCTATAGTAAGGTCAGCTAAATAAGCTATCGGGCCCATACCCCGAAAATGTTGGTTAACTCCCTTCCCGTACTAATAAAACCCCACATCCTCATCGCTATCATAACAACTGTCATATCAGGAACTGTAATTGTTCTTACAAGCTCCCACTGACTATTAACTTGAATCGGCTTCGAAATAAACATACTAGCAATTATCCCAATCCTAATAAAAACCCATAACCCACGAGCCACAGAAGCATCCACAAAATACTTTCTAACACAAGCTACCGCATCAATACTCCTAATAATAGGAATTATCATTAATTTAATATTTTCAGGACAATGAACAATCTCAAAAATCCCAAACCCAATTGCATCAGGCCTAATAACCATTGCTCTAGCAATAAAGCTAGGTATAGCTCCCTTTCACTTCTGAGTACCCGAAGTAACACAAGGAGTCCCATTATCCTCAGGCATAATCTTACTTACATGACAAAAAATTGCACCCCTATCCGTCCTCTACCAAATCTCATCATCCATCAACCCTAAACTAATAATCTCCATAGCAATTGTATCAGTACTAGTTGGAGGCTGAGGAGGACTCAACCAAACCCAACTCCGAAAAATCCTAGCTTACTCGTCAATTACCCATATAGGATGAATAGCCATTATCCTAACATATAACCCCACCCTCATACTCCTAAACCTTACAATCTACATCATAATGACTCTAAGCACATTCACGCTACTTATTCATAACTCATCTACAACAATATCATCACTATCACAATCATGAAACAAACTACCACTTACAACATCACTAATCTTAATACTAATACTATCATTAGGAGGCCTCCCCCCACTATCAGGCTTCATACCCAAGTGAATAATTATTCAAGAACTAACAAAAAATGACATAATCATCCTACCAACATTTATAGCTATCACAGCACTTCTAAATCTATATTTCTACATACGACTATCCTACACCACAACACTAACCATATTCCCCTCAGCAAACAACATAAAAATAAAATGACAATTCGAAAGTACAAAAAAAATCATCCTCCTACCACCATTAATTATTACCTCAACTATACTACTTCCCATAACCCCAATAATATCAATCCTAGAATAGAGATTTAGGCTAAGATAGACCAAGGGCCTTCAAAGCCCTAAGTAAGTATAATCAACTTAATCTCTGCAAACCCATCTAAGGACTGCAAGACTTTATCTTACATCAACTGAATGCAAATCAACTACTTTAATTAAGCTAAGCCCTTACTAGATTGATGGGCCTCTATCCCATAAAACTTTAGTTAACAGCTAAACACCCTAATCAACTGGCTTCAATCTACTTCTCCCGCCGCGTAGGAAAAAAAAGGCGGGAGAAGTCCCGGCAGGGTTGAAGCTGCTTCTTTGAATTTGCAATTCAACGTGATATTTCACTACAGGACTTGGTAAAAGAAGGACTAGAGACCTCCATAATTAGATTTACAGTCTAATGCTTTTATCAGCCATCTTACCTATGTTCGTAAATCGATGACTATTCTCTACAAATCATAAAGACATCGGCACTCTCTACCTATTATTTGGTGCATGAGCCGGCATAGTAGGCACCGCCCTCAGTCTTTTAATTCGCGCAGAACTAGGGCAGCCTGGCGCTTTACTAGGAGACGATCAGATCTATAACGTGATTGTCACCGCTCACGCATTCGTAATAATCTTTTTTATAGTAATACCTATCATGATCGGAGGTTTCGGAAACTGGTTAGTACCTCTAATGATTGGTGCCCCTGACATAGCATTTCCCCGAATAAATAATATAAGCTTCTGACTTCTACCACCATCCTTCCTATTACTATTAGCTTCCTCCATAGTAGAAGCAGGTGCAGGAACAGGATGAACCGTCTATCCCCCTCTAGCTGGTAACCTAGCCCATGCAGGAGCATCTGTAGACCTAACAATTTTCTCTCTTCACTTGGCAGGTGTATCATCCATCCTTGGAGCCATCAACTTTATTACCACTATTATTAACATAAAACCCCCTGCAATATCTCAATATCAAATTCCCTTATTCGTATGATCCGTACTAATTACAGCAGTACTTCTGCTATTATCACTACCAGTTCTAGCAGCTGGTATTACTATACTACTTACAGACCGAAATCTAAATACAACATTCTTTGATCCTGCTGGAGGAGGTGACCCTATTCTATATCAACATCTATTCTGATTCTTTGGACACCCCGAAGTATATATTCTAATTCTTCCAGGATTTGGAATAATCTCACACATCGTCACCTACTACTCAGGAAAAAAAGAACCCTTCGGCTATATAGGAATAGTCTGAGCAATAATATCCATTGGTTTCCTAGGCTTCATTGTATGAGCTCATCATATATTTACCGTAGGAATAGATGTTGACACACGAGCTTATTTCACTTCAGCCACTATAATTATTGCAATTCCAACAGGAGTAAAAGTCTTCAGCTGACTGGCTACTCTGCACGGAGGCAATATCAAATGATCTCCAGCCATACTATGAGCTCTAGGATTTATTTTCCTATTCACAGTTGGAGGTCTTACGGGCATCGTACTAGCAAATTCGTCACTGGACATCGTGCTCCATGATACATACTATGTAGTAGCGCACTTCCACTACGTACTATCAATAGGAGCAGTCTTCGCCATTATGGGCGGATTTGTACACTGATTCCCCTTATTCTCAGGCTTCACTCTCGATGACACCTGAGCAAAAATTCACTTTACAATTATATTTGTTGGAGTTAACATAACATTTTTCCCTCAACATTTCTTAGGTCTATCAGGAATACCTCGACGATATTCCGACTATCCAGACGCCTATACAACATGAAACACAGTCTCTTCTATAGGTTCATTTATCTCACTTACAGCAGTAATATTAATAGTCTTCATGATTTGAGAAGCCTTCGCATCAAAACGAGAAGTAGCAACAGTTGAATTAACCACAACAAACATAGAGTGACTACACGGATGCCCTCCTCCCTACCATACATTCGAAGAACCTACTTACGTTGTATTAAAATAAGAAAGGAAGGAATCGAACCCTCTGAAACTGGTTTCAAGCCAACACCATAACCTTTATGTCTTTCTCAATCAAGAGGCATTAGTAAAAATTACATAACTTTGTCAAAGCTAAATTATAGGTGAAAATCCTTTATGCCTCTATGGCGTACCCTTTCCAAATAGGTTTACAAGACGCAACTTCTCCTATTATAGAAGAATTACTATACTTCCACGACCACACGCTAATAATTGTATTTTTAATTAGCTCACTAGTACTCTACATTATCTCACTTATATTGACCACAAAACTAACCCACACAAATACAATAGACGCACAAGAAGTAGAAACAGTATGAACGATCCTACCAGCTATTATCCTTATCCTAATTGCTTTACCCTCACTACGAATCCTTTACATAATAGATGAAATTAACAACCCTTCCTTAACCGTAAAAACTATAGGACATCAATGATATTGAAGCTATGAATACACAGATTACGAAGATCTAAATTTTGACTCATACATAATTCCTACACAAGACCTAAAACCCGGAGAACTACGACTACTAGAAGTAGACAACCGAGTAGTTCTTCCAATAGAAATAACAATTCGCATGCTAATCTCATCAGAAGACGTACTTCACTCATGAGCTGTACCATCCCTGGGACTAAAAACCGACGCCATCCCAGGACGACTAAACCAAACAACCCTAATATCCACACGACCAGGACTATACTACGGTCAGTGTTCAGAAATCTGTGGTTCTAATCATAGCTTTATACCTATTGTCCTCGAACTGGTTCCATTGTCCTACTTTGAAAAGTGATCCGCTTCAATACTTTAATCATTAGGAAGCTGTACAGCGTTAACCTTTTAAGTTAAAGACTGAGAGTACTTAAATCTCTCCTTAATGAAATGCCACAATTAGATACATCAACCTGATTCACTGTAATTCTCTCCATGATCTTAACCCTATTCATTATATTTCAACTGAAAATCTCCAAACATCACTTCCCAATGAATCCAGAACTAAAACAAACATCACTACTAAAAAGTAATGCACCTTGAGAAGAAAAATGAACGAAAATCTATTCACCTCTTTCGCTACCCCTACAATAATAGGCCTCCCCATCGTAATCTTAGTCATCTTATTCCCAAGTATTCTATTTCCCTCTCCCGATCGACTAATTAATAACCGCCTTACCTCAATTCAACAATGACTAATTCAACTAACATCAAAACAAATACTATCAATTCACAACCATAAAGGGCAAACATGAGCACTAATACTTATATCACTCATCCTATTTATTGGATCTACCAATCTATTAGGCCTTCTACCACATTCATTTACCCCTACCACTCAACTATCTATAAACCTAGGCATAGCCATCCCCTTATGAGCGGGAACAGTCATTACAGGGTTTCGATATAAGATAAAAATATCCTTAGCCCATTTTCTACCTCAAGGAACACCCTTACTCCTCATTCCAATATTAGTGATTATTGAAACTATTAGCCTATTTATTCAACCCATAGCCCTGGCCGTACGACTAACAGCCAATATTACTGCAGGTCACCTACTAATTCACCTAATTGGAGGAGCTACTCTTGTTCTTATAAGTATTAGCACTGCTACAGCCTCAATCACTTTTATTATCCTTATTCTACTCACTATCCTAGAATTTGCCGTAGCCCTTATCCAAGCCTATGTTTTCACACTACTAGTTAGTTTATATTTACATGATAACACCTAATGACTCACCAAACCCATGCATATCACATAGTTAACCCTAGTCCATGACCACTAACAGGAGCTCTTTCGGCCCTCCTTATGACATCCGGCCTAATTATATGATTCCATTTCAATTCAATATACTTACTTCTGCTAGGCCTCACAACTAACACCCTAACCATATATCAATGATGACGAGACATTATCCGAGAAAGCACATTCCAAGGTCATCACACCCCAATTGTCCAAAAAGGCTTACGATATGGCATAATTCTTTTTATTGTATCAGAAGTATTCTTTTTCGCAGGCTTTTTCTGAGCCTTTTACCACTCCAGCTTAGCACCTACCCCTGAACTAGGAGGATGTTGACCACCTACAGGCATTATTCCCCTAAACCCAATAGAAGTTCCCCTACTAAATACTTCCGTACTCTTAGCCTCAGGAGTATCAATTACTTGAGCCCACCATAGCCTAATAGAAGGAAATCGCAAACATATGCTCCAAGCACTGTTTATTACTATCTCCCTAGGCGTTTATTTCACATTATTACAAGCCTCAGAGTACTACGAAACCCCTTTTACAATCTCCGATGGAGTGTATGGCTCTACTTTCTTCATGGCAACAGGATTCCACGGACTGCACGTAATTATTGGCTCTACTTTCCTAATTGTATGCTTTATACGACAATTAAAATTTCACTTCACATCTAATCACCACTTTGGATTTGAAGCCGCTGCTTGATACTGACATTTCGTAGACGTAGTGTGACTCTTCCTATATGTATCTATCTATTGATGAGGATCCTACTTCTTTAGTATAATCAGTACAGTTGACTTCCAATCAACTAGCTCTGGTTTAATCCAGAAAGAAGTAATAAACATAGTACTAGCCCTATTCACCAATACCATCCTAGCCTCCCTACTTGTACTAATTGCATTTTGACTCCCCCAACTAAATATTTACTCAGAAAAAGTTAGCCCTTACGAATGCGGATTTGACCCCATAGGATCAGCACGCCTACCCTTCTCCATAAAATTTTTCTTAGTAGCCATCACATTCCTACTATTCGATCTAGAAATCGCCCTACTCCTACCACTTCCATGAGCATCACATACGGATAACCTTACTACTATACTCACCATAGCACTACTACTTATCTCCCTCTTAGCCGCAAGCCTAGCCTACGAATGAACTGAAAAAGGGCTAGAATGGGCAGAATATGGTAATTAGTTTAACTTAAAACAAATGATTTCGACTCATTAAACTATGACTTACATCATAATTACCAAATGACTATAGTATATGCCAATATCTTCTTGGCCTTTATCATATCTCTCATAGGACTGCTCATATACCGGTCTCACCTAATATCCTCCCTACTCTGCCTAGAAGGTATAATACTATCATTATTTGTAATAATAACAGTAACAATCTTAAATAACCATTTCACATTAGCCAGTATAACCCCCATTATCCTACTCGTCTTCGCTGCCTGTGAAGCAGCCCTAGGATTATCACTTCTAGTAATAGTATCCAACACATACGGAACTGACTACGTACAAAATCTGAACCTCCTACAATGCTAAAAATCATCCTCCCCACTATAATACTTATACCTCTGACATGAATGTCAAAACCTAATATAATCTGGATTAATACAACAACCTATAGCCTATTAATTAGCCTAATCAGCTTATCTTTCCTAAATCAACTTAACGACAACTGCATAAACCTATCCCTATTATTCTTCACAGACTCCCTATCCGCTCCACTACTAGCACTTACAACATGACTCCTACCCCTAATACTCATAGCCAGCCAATTCCACCTATCAAAAGAACCACTAACCCGAAAAAAACTGTATATTACTATACTAATCTTACTACAATTATTTCTAATTATAACATTCACCGCCACAGAACTAATTATATTCTATATCTTATTTGAAGCGACCCTAGTACCTACCTTAATCATTATTACCCGATGAGGAAACCAAACAGAACGTCTAAACGCAGGAATATACTTCCTATTCTACACCTTAGTAGGATCCCTACCTCTACTAGTAGCCTTACTATTTATTCAAAACAACATAGGCACATTAAATTTCTTAATACTCCAGCTCTTAACCCAACCCATACTAAACTCCTGATCTAATACCCTCCTATGACTAGCATGCATAATAGCATTTATAGTTAAGATACCCCTATACGGACTCCACCTATGACTGCCCAAAGCACACGTAGAGGCACCCATCGCCGGATCAATAGTACTTGCTGCAGTACTTCTAAAATTAGGAGGCTATGGAATAATACGAATAACAATAATACTCAACCCATTAACTAACTCTATAGCATACCCCTTCATAATACTATCACTATGAGGTATAATCATAACAAGTTCTATCTGCTTACGCCAAACAGACCTCAAATCTCTAATCGCATACTCCTCCGTCAGCCACATAGCCCTAGTTATCATAGCAATCCTTATCCAAACCCCATGAAGTTATATAGGAGCAACAGCCCTAATAATTGCTCACGGCTTAACATCATCTATACTCTTTTGCTTGGCTAACTCCAACTACGAGCGCACCCATAGCCGAACCATAATCCTCGCACGCGGACTTCAAATACTCCTACCCTTAATAGCAGCATGATGACTACTAGCAAGCCTCACCAACTTAGCTCTTCCCCCTACCATTAACCTAATCGGAGAATTATTCGTAGTAATAGCCTCATTTTCATGATCCAACATTACTATTATTCTAACAGGAACCAACATCATCATCACTGCCCTATATTCATTATATATATTAATCACTACACAACGTGGAAAATTCACCCATCATGTCAAAAACATTAAGCCTTCATTCACACGAGAAAATGCCTTAATGGCACTCCACCTAATTCCCCTACTTCTACTATCACTTAACCCCAAAATCATTTTAGGGCCCATTTACTGTAAATATAGTCTAAAAAAGATATTAGATTGTGAATCTAACGATAAAAGCTCAAACCTTTTTATTTACCGAAAAAGAACGCAAGAACTGCTAATTCATGCCTCCATGCATAAAAACATGGCTTTTTCAACTTTTAAAGGATAGAAGTAATCCATTGGTCTTAGGAACCAAAAAATTGGTGCAACTCCAAATAAAAGTAATTAACCTATTCACCTCCTCCATTATCACATCACTATCTATATTAACACTTCCAATTATCCTAACTAGCACTTCAATCTACAAAAATAAACTTTATCCACAATATGTAAAAACCACTATCTCATACGCCTTCATAATTAGCATAATCCCCACAATAATATTTATTTACTCAGGAAAAGAAATAATTATCTCAAACTGACACTGAATAACTATTCAAACCATAAAACTCACACTAAGCTTCAAATTTGACTACTTTTCCATAATCTTCATACCCGTAGCCCTCTTTGTCACCTGATCCATCATAGAATTCTCAATATGATATATGCACTCAGACCCTTTCATCAACCGATTCTTTAAATACCTACTAATATTCCTCATTACCATAATAATTCTGGTTACCGCAAACAACCTATTCCAACTATTCATTGGCTGAGAAGGAGTAGGCATCATATCATTCCTTCTCATCGGATGATGACACGGACGAACCGATGCAAACACAGCCGCCCTACAAGCAGTCCTCTATAACCGCATTGGAGACGTAGGCTTTATTATAGCCATAGCATGATTTCTAATTAACCTAAACACATGAGAACTTCAACAGATCTTTATCATCCACCATGACAATCTAAACATACCACTCATAGGCCTTTTACTAGCAGCAACCGGAAAATCAGCCCAATTTGGACTCCACCCATGACTACCATCAGCTATAGAAGGCCCCACCCCAGTATCTGCTTTACTACACTCCAGCACTATAGTAGTAGCAGGGGTCTTCCTTCTAATCCGATTTCACCCACTAACAGAACACAATACATTAATACAAACAGCTACCCTATGCCTAGGAGCTATTACTACACTGTTTACAGCAATCTGTGCACTCACCCAGAACGATATCAAGAAAATCATCGCATTCTCAACCTCAAGCCAATTAGGGCTCATAATTGTTACAATTGGCATCAACCAACCATACCTAGCATTCCTACACATCTGTACCCACGCATTCTTTAAAGCTATACTATTCATATGCTCTGGATCTATTATCCATAGCTTAAATGATGAACAAGACATCCGAAAAATAGGAGGATTATACAAAGCATTACCATTCACCACCACCTCACTAATTGTAGGGAGCCTAGCACTCACAGGAATACCTTTCCTCACAGGTTTCTACTCTAAAGACCTAATCATCGAAACCGCCAACATGTCGAATACCAACGCCTGAGCCCTACTATTAACCCTTATCGCCACATCTATGACAGCCGCCTACAGCACTCGAATTATATTCTTCACACTCCTAGGACAACCTCGATTCAATCCTATAATCACAACCAACGAAAACAACCCACTCCTAATAAACTCCATCAAACGTCTACTACTAGGAAGCATCTTCGCAGGATACCTAATCTCCCATAATATCACACCCACTACTATTCCACAAACAACCATACCTTACTATTTAAAATTAACAGCCCTTACCGTGACGCTCTTAGGATTTATCTTAGCATTAGAACTGAACCTTACCTCACAAAGTCTCAAACTCAAACATCCATCAACCCTATTTAAATTTTCCAATCTCCTTGGATACTTCCCTACCATTATCCATCGCTACATACCAGAAATAAACCTCTCAGCGAGCCAAAAACTAGCCTCAACATTACTAGACTCAATTTGACTAGAAAATGTACTACCTAAATCCATTTCTTACTTCCACATAAAAACATCAATTACCATTTCTAACCAAAAAGGCTTAATCAAATTATATTTTCTCTCCTTCGTAATTACCCTAATCCTAGCCCTAATAATAATTAATTCCCCCGAGTAACTTCCATAATCACCAGTACTCCAATAAAAAGAGACCAACCAGTCACAACAACCAATCAAGTGCCATAGCTATATAAAGCCGCAACACCCACAGCCTCCTCACTAAAAAATCCCGAATCCCCCGTATCATAAACCACTCAATCCCCCATACCATTAAACTCAAACACAACATCAACCTCATCATCCTTCAAAATATAACAAGCAAGTAATAACTCTGACAACAAACCTATAACAAAAGCACCCAGTACAGCTTTATTAGAAATTCAAACCTCAGGATACTGCTCAGTAGCTATAGCAGTCGTATAACCAAAAACAACAAGCATACCTCCCAAATAAATTAAAAAAACTATTAAACCCAAAAAAGACCCTCCAAAACTCAATACAATACCACAACCAACAGCCCCACCAACAATTAAAACAAGCCCACCATAAATAGGAGAAGGTTTAGAAGAAAACCCCACAAAACTAATTACAAAAATAACACTTAAAATAAATACAATGTACGTTATCATTATTCTCACATGGAATCTAACCATGACCAATGATATGAAAAACCATCGTTGTAATTCAACTATAAGAACACTAATGACCAACATTCGAAAGACACACCCACTAGCCAAAATCATCAACAACTCATTCATTGACCTACCCACACCACCAAATATCTCAGCATGATGAAACTTCGGGTCTCTCCTCGGAATCTGCTTGATCCTACAAATCCTAACAGGCCTATTCCTAGCTATACATTACACCTCAGACACAACCACAGCCTTTTCATCAGTCACACACATCTGCCGAGATGTAAATTACGGTTGAATCATTCGATACATACACGCAAATGGAGCCTCCATATTCTTCATCTGCCTATACATACACATAGGACGAGGACTATACTACGGCTCCTACACATTTACAGAAACATGAAACATCGGCATTATCCTCCTATTTACCATTATAGCCACAGCATTTATAGGTTACGTACTGCCATGAGGACAAATATCATTTTGAGGAGCAACCGTCATTACCAACCTACTATCAGCAGTCCCCTATGTCGGAGACGACCTAGTACAATGAATCTGAGGCGGATTTTCAATTGACAAAGCAACCCTAACACGATTCTTCGCCCTCCACTTTATCCTACCATTCGTAGCACTAGCACTAGCAGCAGTACATCTACTATTCCTACACGAAACAGGATCCAACAACCCCTCTGGAATTCCATCCGATTCAGACAAAATCCCATTCCACCCATACTACACAATCAAAGATATCTTAGGAGCCCTACTTCTTATTCTAACCCTAATACTATTAGTGTTATTCTCACCCGACTTATTAGGAGACCCCGACAACTACACCCCTGCCAACCCCCTAAGCACCCCACCACATATTAAACCCGAATGATATTTCCTATTTGCCTACGCAATCCTACGATCTATTCCCAACAAACTAGGAGGAGTTCTAGCCCTAATTCTCTCTATCCTAATTCTTGCCATTATCCCTCTACTTCACACATCGAGCCAACGAGGAATAATATTTCGACCTATCAGTCAATGCTTATTTTGACTTCTAGTAGCAGACCTACTTACATTAACATGAATTGGAGGACAACCAGTTGAACACCCCTATATCATCATCGGCCAACTAGCCTCAATTCTGTACTTTACAATCCTGCTAGTACTAATACCCATCACTAGCATTATCGAAAATAACATCCTAAAATGAAGAGTCTTTGTAGTATAATCATTACCCTGGTCTTGTAAACCAAAAACGGAGAACATACAACTCTCCCTAAGACTCAAGGAAGAGGAAATAACCCCACCATCAGCACCCAAAGCTGACATTCTACTTAAACTATCCCCTGACATCCATCCCCCTTATTCATATATAACATCACTTCCACTGTGCCATCACAGTATTCGCACCCTAGCCTATGTATATCGTGCATTACATGCTCTCCCCCATCCCAGCAGCCCTATGTATATCGTGCATTAACGGTTTGCCCCATGCATATAAGCATGTACATGAACTGGTTGATTTTACATAATGGCATACAATTACAATACCAATCTTTGGGGTAAAACTACCTATAATGGATGCATTTTCACCTAGTCCAATGAGCCTTAATCACCATGCCTCGAGAAACCAGCAACCCTTGTGAAACGTGTACCTAATCCTCGCTCCGGGCCCATGATCATGTGGGGGTTTCTATACTGAAACTATACCTGGCATCTGGTTCTTACTTCAGGGCCATAACAGCTCTAGAATTCAATCCTACTGACCTCTCAAATGGGACATCTCGATGGACTAATGACTAATCAGCCCATGATCACACATAACTGTGGTGTCATGCATTTGGTATCTTTTAATTTTTAGGGGGGGAAAGCGGTATCACTCAGCTATGACCGTAAAGGTCTCGTCGCAGTCAAATAACTTGTAGCTGGACTTATTTAATATCATTTACCAACATCATACAACCATGAGGCGCATTTTAATCCATGGTAACGGGACATAACATAGTTACGTCAGGACGTACACACGTACACACGTACGTACACACGTACGTACGTACGTACGTACGTACGTACGTACGTACGTACGTACGTACGTACGTACACACGTACGTACACACGTACGTACGTACGTACGTACGTACGTACGTACGTACGTACGTACGTACGTACGTACGTACGTACGTACGTACGTACGTACGTACGTACGTACGTACGTACGTACGTACGTACGTACGTACGTACGTACGTACGTACGTACGTACGTACGTACGTACGTACGTACGTACGTACGTACGTACGTACGTACGTACGTACGTACGTACGTACGTACGTACGTACGTACGTACGTACGTACGTACGTACGTACGCACGTACGTACGCACGTACACACGTACGTACGTACGTACGTACGTACGTACGCACGTACGTACACACGTACGCACGTACGTACGCACGTACACACGTACGTACGCACGTACACACGTACACACGTACACACGTACGCACGTACACACGTACACACGTACGTACACACGTACACACGTACACACGCACACACGTACACACGTGCGTTGTGTTAATAGATACAAAGTTAGCTAGAACAAACCCCCCTTACCCCCCGTAACCCCAACAAGTGTTATAATATATCTATTATTACTCTGCCAAACCCCAAAAACAGAGCCAAGTATATATAACATATTGATGAAGCTAGTATCTGAACCTAGTACAAAACCAACCAACCTAAATAACAGACTACTAAAACACGGGTATAATACTTTAATTTTGAATCTATCTATAGATGAACATTTTTCATCTCTGACACCCCCCTATTGATTTCTTTCCCCATCAAAAAAAGACAAATTATATACCACTA